ATAGCCTGTTTCCAATACTCAGCGGCTTGAGCGAACCAAGCCTCCGCCATTTCAGAATCTCCTTGTTGAATGGCCTGTTCTCCGCGGTCGGAATAGGCGGGTCAAGTCCCTCCCTGAGAACCGTACTTGAGAGTTTCCTACCTCATACGGCTCGACAACCAACTCTTTTGTTTTGGTGTACCAGTTTTTTAACTTTAACCTACTTTGAACTTTATATCTAATTGAATGTCTAATTGAATGAGATTTCTTATAGATATTTTGTTTTTCTTGGATTAAACAAAAGAGAGTAATTACATGAGTTTCAAACTTTCATTTTGATTTAATTAATATATTAATTAATATAATAAGTTTTATCTTTTCTCCTACCTTCAGAAAAAAAGGCATGTCCACTGTTATTAGATATTAGAATTTTCTGAAAGGTAACTATCCCGCTTTCATATAAAAATTTATATAGAATCTTTGAAAAAGACTTTTTCATACTTCATAAAAAAGAAAAAGACTTACTGTCTTTAGGATCTGATGCTACACCGCTGCTCAATACCTTAGGGGATTACTCTATTACATAAGTAGATTTCTAAGATTTATCTCATATCTCATATTATGATATAAATAAACAGCTCTTGTTGTATCGGTCCAAAACCTTTCCAATTGATCTTTACGGTGCTTCCTCTATCAATTAAATCTTTTTTTATCCATAGAGAAGTATTTAGGCATATCTAGTCTTCACTTAATATTTTGATCGATGAAGTTTATTTATTTGCTACAGCTGATAAAAAATCGTTTTGGACGATGCTTATGTAGAAAGCCCTTTTTTTGTGTTTCTAGTATTTCATTGACTAGCTGTTCGTTCTTTTTTTCTATAGTGGAGATAGTCGCACGTAATGACAGATCACAGCCATATTATTAAAAGCTTGTGGTAAAAAGGGGTTTCGTTCTAATGCCCGAAAATAATATTCTAAAGCTTTGGTATGTTCCCCATTACTTGTATGGATAAGGCCTATATTATAGAGTATATAACTTCGATCATAGGGGTCAATTTCTAGTCGCATAGCTTCATAATAATTCTGTAATGCTTCCGCATAATTTCCTTCAGATTGAGCCGACATCCGTTACGGTCGTCATTCGCTTTAACGAATTCTCCGTTTCAGAACCGTATGTGAGATTTTCATCTCATACGGCTCCTCCTTTAGGTGCATAATGAAAATAATATATGTAAAAATGTGATGTCATTATGAACTAAGCGGGGCTAATGTTTTTACAAGAAATCCCTAGCCAACCTTCTTGCAAAAGCTCTTTTCTTACTACCAAGTGGGTTCATGCTAGATAAAAATAAAAAAGGAAACTCTAAAAATTTCTTTGTTCTCAACGCCCCTAAATTTCCAGGAATTAGTCACTTCAACAGTCTTCAATGGTTATACGGGTATCCAAAGTACGAACGAGATGGATGTTTATTGTTCCAACCATGTTAATTAGTCCCAATCCCAACGAAGAAGAAGAAAGAAAGGGAATCATTTTGAAGAAAGTTTTTGTGTTGTTGATTTCTCGGCGTAGTGCTTCTTCCCCTATGCCTCCTATTCGTATATTGTATTAGTGTAGTAGGATTGATCTGTAATACGGGAATCATAGGTAAAAACCTTTTGCTCAATACTATAATTCACAATTGAAGCATCTAAGGCTGCATTAATCGTGGATACATGACAGAAGGGATTGTTTTTTTTATATTATAAACTTCACCTTCAAAAGCGTAGATTTTTTTTCAATACTCGTTTTTCTTTCTATTCCAATCCAAATCGACGAGAAAAAAAAAAAAAAATGATAATCAAATCACACCATCTCTGTAATAAGTAAATGCCTCTTTTTCTCCGGAAGTTGTCGGAATGACTCGTAATAAGATATCGGCTACAATTGTAAAGGTTTTATCAATAAAATTTCCATTTATACGCGATCTTGGCATAGGTAGTAATCCACTCTCTAACTCTTTTTATTTCCTTTACCTTTTCTTTTGTGAGAAAATTTTCTCACAAACAAAGGAATTGTATTGTATAGTACGAACTAACATAAAAGCGGACTCATTAAAAAAAACCTTCTATCTACTTACAATTTTTCCGGTCAAAAAGGTATCTATTAACCATAATCTAAAAAACGATGAATAACTCGCTATTCACCCAGATACTCAGTCATAATCCTGATGTCGGAGAGATGGCCGAGTGGTTGAAGGCGTAACATTGGAACTGTTATGTAGACTTTTGTTTACCGAGGGTTCGAATCCCTCTCTTTCCGTACTTTCAACTAATTCACCAATCTTACGTGATTGACCCCAATGTATCAAATCCAATAAAAAAGAATAGATATAAAATCTACCTTGTTTTGATTTTGAAATAGATTCTCTATTCCCAATTTCTTTCATATGAAAAATGCTGGGAAGAGCAAACAAGGGATCCAAATCTCCCTACCAATCTATGATACATGAATAGGAAAAAGATTCCTCGACAAAATCCCTTACCTTGTGCCTTTTTATTTTTAATGGCAGAGGGGAGTTGTCCGAACTCTTGTTTTTAGTAATTTTTTTTACTTAAGTTAGGTTTATTAAGTCTGTCGAGAGTAATATTCTACGACAAGCAATTCATTTATTTTCAAACCGACGCATTTCCTATCTATTATTTGATTGACTAACCCTTCATATTGGAATGTGTGAAGAGTCAGATGGTTTGGCAATTCCTCAGGGGCAGATGAATCAAGAAGATTTTGAACCAAAGTTCTAGAGTTTTGTTCATCCTTCACTGTAATAATATCTCGGGGTTTGCAGCGATAACTTGGTATATCAACTATACGACCATTAACTAAAATATGTCCATGATTAACTAATTGGCGCGCTTGAGGAATAGTCAAAGCCATACCCAATCGAAAAAGGATGTTATCCAAACGCATTTCAAGTAATTGTAGTAAAACTTGACCTGTTGACCCCTTGGCTTTTCCGGCGATACGCACATATTTAAGTAATTGGCGTTCTGTAAGACCATAATGAAAACGCAATTTTTGTTTTTCTTCTAAACGAATACGATATTGAGATTTTTTTACGGAGCGTGATTGGTTTCTAAGATCGCTTCCTGCCTTAGGCCTTTTACTAGTTAGTCCCGGTAAAGCCCCCAGACGGCATATTTTTTTAAAACGAGGCCCTCGGTAACGTGACATAAAGACTCCTTTTTTTTATTGAAATTGTACAAAACTAAATAAAATTAAAACTGAACTAAATGATAATGATAAATGACGTGAAATACACTCCAATAAACTATTGGAATACAAAGAGTAAGAAGATATATTCTCTCAATATACAGATTTTTTTTATTGTATATACAATATATATAAATCAAATAAATCACAAAAATTTTCCTTTATTTTCTTTATTTATTTTGCAAAGATCGAACTCTTTTAGCCAATATATATTCCTATATGGAAGTTTATATGACATAATATAAATGGAGTGGTAACTCTTGGAAAAAGGTCAAAGAAGTCTTTTCAATCTTCTTTGATTTTGAAAGTACATTAAAAATCATATAAAAAAACGAAAAAATATGGAAAAGCCGGCTATCGGAATCGAACCGATGACCATCGCATTACAAATGCGATGCTCTAACCTCTGAGCTAAGCGGGCTCAAATAAAATAGCGCATGCATACAAATTCACTAAACTACTAGATCGTATCAATTAACTATTCTATTAATATTTTTCCTTATCTATTTAGAATTAATCATATTCTATATATTCTAGAACAGAATATAGCTCAAATAAATAGTGACTATCATTAAATAAATAAAACATAACCTTAATTAATAGAATATAGCAGTATATTGACTTTCGAATTTTGATTTCATTAGTTTCTAAATAAGAAAATCTTAATTAGATCAGAAATCTTTTTTTTTTTTTTTCTATCTATTTTTTCTATCTATCTATTTCTATCTATTCTATTCTATATAGTATAGAATAGTATAGAATTATTAGAATTTCAAATTTACGAAGTAGACTTATAATTTTTTCCATTGCACATTGTAGAATTCTAAGTTTCAATAATAATAATAAATTTCTTTTCATGAAAGTAAAAAAAAAGAATCGACCGTTCGACTATTTCTGAAAATTTAAGACAAAGATGAAAAAAAGAAGAACATATATATGTTATGTAATATATAACCATATTGAATTGCAAATACAAAAATGATAGAATCTTTATTGATTAGACTAAATCAATATGGATGGAGCTCAAAAAAATAAAAGAAGATAACAAAGACATAAAATAAGTATCTATAATGTAATGAATCCCAAGGTTTCGGCATAAGAAAAAAAGGAAAGACATCATAATGAGATCCTAAAAAAGGGGATATGGCGGAATTGGTAGACGCTACGGACTTAATTGGATTGAGCCTTGGTATGGAAACCTACTAAGTGATAACTTTCAAATTCAGAGAAACCCTGGAATTAACAATGGGCAATCCTGAGCCAAATCCTGGTTTACGCGAACAAACCGGAGTTTACAAAGCGCGAAAAAAGGGATAGGTGCAGAGACTCAATGGAAGCTGTTCTAACAAATGGAGTTCACTACCTTGTGTTGATAAAGGAATCCTTCGATCGAAACTTCAAATCAAAAAGGATGAAGGAGAAAAACCTATATTGTATAAATTTAGGTAACACAAAACGATCTCAAAAATGACGACCTTAATCTCGATTTCTATTTTTTTATAAACAAAATCGAAATGTTGTGAATCAATTCGAAGTTTAAGAAAGAATATTTATTGATCAAATGATTCACTTCATAGTCTGATAGATCCTTGATGGAACTTAATTAATCGGACGAGAATAAAGATAGAGTCCCATTTTACATGTCAATACTGACAACAATGAAATTTATAGTAAGATGAAAATCCGTTGACTTTTAAAATCGTGAGGGTTCAAGTCCCTCTATCCCCAGCTCTACTCCCCGAAAAGGTTGACACCTTACCTTTTTTTCGTTATTATTTATTTGAATTATTTAGAATCTATATCATTTTTAATTTTCAAACTTAGAAAGTCTTCTTTTATTTATAAAATCCAAGAAATTCCCGGTCCACAACTTTTTGAATTTACTACTTTTGAGTTTCTTTTCATTGACATAGACCTAAGTCATATATTAAAATGATACTGATACTTCAGTAGATGATACTTCGGTAATGGTAGACATAGCTTAATTGCGGGGGACTGAAATCACCATTCGGAAAAGCAAGATGATACTTCGGTAATGGTCGGCATAGCTTTTTTGCGGGGGACTGAAAATCCCTGTGTCACATCATAACGATCCTTCAGTAATGGTAGACATAGCTTAATTGCGGGGGACTGAAAATCCCTGTGTCATATGATAATGATCCTTCAGTAAAGGTAGACATAGCTTAGTTGCATAGGACTCGAAATCCTCGTTTCACCATTAGGAAAACGAGGATGATACTTCAGTAGATGATACCTCAGTAATGGTGGACATAGCTTTTTTGCGGGGGACTTGAAATCCTTGTGCCACCATTCGTAAAACGAGGATGATCCTTCGCCGGGATAGCTCAGTTGGTAGAGCAGAGGACTGAAAATCCTCGTGTCACCAGTTCAAATCTGGTTCTTGGCATAGGATTTATTAATTTTGATAAGTTTCTATTCTTCAAATTAAACGTATCTTTAGTAAAAAAAGTGCAATTATCCCTTATCCCCTCTCTTTTTTTGTTCATGTTGTGGATCCAGCCGTTCAAAAAGAATGTATAATACTTGATACATAATACATATCCGAAAGGAAAGGTTAAATGAGTTCCGTTGAATCAAACAAGTAAAAAAAGGTCTATATGTATAGTATACTATAGTATCTATAGTTGAAGGGCAAAAATACCCCAAGATTCATTAGATACAATAGAAATAGAATTGTATCCCCCCCCTTCATTTATTGCTTTCCGATCTTATTTATTCATTCCCAGTTATGTGACTAAAGTTGACTAAGTTATGTGCGCGATACAAAGTTCATAATGCAGAACTCTTTTGTTTAGTTCATCCTATTGGCTATTGGCTCGGCTTTTACGAAATAAAAAAAGTATCTTTCAATCAAGCTATCTCTAATAATATCAACGAGACCTCAACTGTTCTGTTTGTTTGATCTAAAAAAGAATAGAATTCCAAATATTCCGTGAAGGTCTGGAGTTCTAGAGGCTAAGGCTCATTTTTTCTCATTCAATAAGCATCTTGTATTTCATAAAAATTGGGGGCAATATAATCCTTACGTAAAGGCCACCCTATCCAACTTTCGGGCATTAGGATCCGTTTCAGTCGTGGATGGCTATCATAAGTGATTCCTAACATATCATAAGATTCCCGTTCTTGAAAATCCGTACTTTTCCAAACCCAGAAAACGGATGGAATTCTAGGATTACTCCTGTGAGTAAATACTTTTATGCAGACTTCTTCCGCTTGATTAACACCATATTCTATTCTCGTAAGATGATACACGCTGGCTAAGAGGCCACCTGGTGCCACATCATAGGCACATTGCGAACGTAAATAATTGTAACCATATACATATAAAATTACAGCAATAGAATGCCAATCTTCGGGCTTTATTTGTAAAGTCTCTATTCCTTGATAATCGAAGCCCAACGATCTATGAACCAGCCCGCGTTTGGCTAGCCAAACGGACAAAGTGCCCTGCATCTTTTTTATTTCCCCCACACCTTTTTTATATAAAATTAAGTTTTTCACATTTACCATGAGTTCTAATTTATGAAGATTTTTTTCTGATTCTCTAAAAGCCTCCCTAATTCACTAATTCGTGGGACGATACTGGACTTTTGTATTTAAAAAATTTTTCAGTAGAGATCTCTGAAGTAGATGATGGTGGATAGAGTAATTCTTGATCATAATTTCCAATATGCGGACTGCGTACAACAAAAAACTTGTGATTGGTAGTAAAACACCGATTACCCTGTTGAGGTCTAATTCGATCCTTATAGATTTCTCTAGCTATTTTCTTACGAAGCTTTGTTATAGCGTCTATAACAGCCTCTGGTTTAGGTGGACAACCCGGCAAATAGACATCTACAGGAATTAGCTTATCAACTCCTCGAACAGTACTATAAGAATCGGTACTGAACATCCCCCCCGTAATTGTACACGCTCCCATAGCAATAACATACTTTGGTTCAGGCATTTGTTCATATAATCGCACTAAAGAAGGAGCCATTTTCATTGTTACTGTACCTGCTGTTAAAATAAGGTCCGCCTGTCTAGGACTCGATCTTGGTACTAACCCATAACGATCAAAGTCAAATCGGGAGCCTATTAATGAGGCAAATTCAATGAAACAACAACTGGTACCATAAAGAAGCGGCCATAGGCTGGAAAGTCTTGACCAATTTGAAAGATCATTTAACGTAGTTGAAATAACGGAATTTTTTGTTGTTCGATCAAGTACGGGAAACTTAATGGAATTCATAATTGTTTCAATGGTTTTTTTACTTTTTTTTTTTTTTTTGTACAAGTATTCGGGAAACGAACTAAGACCACTCCAATGCTCCTTTTCGCCATGCATAAACTAAACCAAGAATTAGGATAAGCACGAAAATGAAAGCTTCTATAAAAGCAGATGCCCCCAGTACATCGAAACTCATTGCCCACGGATACAGAAAAACAGTTTCAACATCAAAAACAACAAAAACTAGAGCAAACATATAATAACGGATTCTAAATTGTAACCAAGCATCCCCGATCGGTTCTATACCTGATTCATAACTAGAAAGTTTCTCCGGCCCCTTCCTAATTGGAGATAAAACTCCGGAAATTAGAAATGCCAAAACAGGAATAGCACTTGATATTAGTAAAAATGCCCAGAAAATATCATATTCGTAAAGCAGAAACATAGACGAACTCCTATGAATGTGGAAAAAATACCCGCTTAGTCAATTCCAATCGGAGTGGATTGGGCAAGGGATATAGAACTCTTGAGTCAAAAAAAAAATTCAGGTTAATCGAATCATTTATTTTCGTTTGGTTGCTGTGGTAGACGTCTCATTTTAAGATTTATTGATTTCGTATTTTCAGTACACTTATTACTTAATAGTTCCATGTTTCTATTACTAATAGTTTCTAATATTAATCTGATTAATAACTAGTAGTTTCTAATATTAATACTAATATTAATAATATAATATTAATAACTAGTAATTTTTTTTTATTTCTGTTTATGTTTAAAAAAACATTTTCGAAAAATCTCTTCGTTTTTAAAATGATGACGTATCAAAAAATCCAGTAAGACTTTACCATACTCATCTTACTTAGTATTAGATAGATTTAATTTTGGTTGAATTTAATTAGATTTCTTTTTTTATTTTTAAACAAGGCCGTGTCATAAAAAAAGTAACCAAGATTGAGTGGGGATACAAAAAAAGAAAGTCTTAGGAACTTTTTGATTGTAGCTAGTGAACGAGGAAAATTCATATAAAAAAATTACAACTATGAAAATTAATGAAGAAAAAAGTTGATTCTAAATTATAAAAATTAGAAATAAGTATCTATCTAGATATATCGATAGATAGTGGTTGGCTCCATTGAAATAAAATTTAATTTTCCGTTTTATTCTGAACGATCCCCAGGACTTATGGTTTTTGGTATGGAAATTTTTTTTATGAACCGAGCAATTAAAAGTAACCTGTTATAAATAAAGAATACAAATACAATAAAAAGTAAAAAAAATTATCCAATTATTTTGATTTTAATGTGATTTATTAGAATGAATTTCTTAGTTAGGGCTATACGGACTCGAACCGTAGACCTGCTCGGTAAAAGAGTTCGAACTTATTATTATCAAAATGATTAGAACTCTTTCAAAGACCCAACATGCATTTTTTTTTGCATTGGGCTCTTTCATTAACTGATCTTTGGATCAGTTAGTCTACCATATTTTTTCTTAAAAAAAAGATAAGAAATGGTTCCAAGTACTCTGATTGATTATTTTAAAATTCTAATACAATACAGAAGAACTACCAAAGTGTTTCAAAAAAGGGTTCTCTTGACGTAGGTTTGCTTTTGGTCTAGATCAACTTAAGTTAAATATAGTCTCTAACATCCTGATTAAAAAATCAAACATGAAACTTGATACACCTTAAGGTTCATAGGACGAAAAGATTCTTTTTGAGTTCCTTATACTCATTCTACCTAGCATTGAGTAGACTGGGTATTCACCCTATCAATATCTCAAATCAATGATGGGTTCTATTCATTCCCTACCTAACGGGGTACTTTAATAGGACCTAATGTCAGGCTGTTGTTCTCCTCTTTTTTCCTAAAAAAAAGTCATGGAGTAAGACATCGATTTCTTAATAAGATCAATCAATTAGTTTGATTGCGTGATGGACTCCTCTGAAAAACTTTGGCGCACGTGTAAACGAGGTGCTCTACCTAACTGAGCTATAGCCCTTGTGTTTGTGATACACATTTTATCTTATCATGTAGATAATTTCTTGTCAAGATTAATATTACATGATTGAACATTATATCTCTTTGATCTCGTTGTTTATTGGTATTGCTTAGAAATAATATTGGATTTATAATCCTATCGATGTGATAGGTATCCCCTTTCCTTCTCTTTACGATGATAAATAACCTACTTAACTCAGTGGTTAGAGTATTGCTTTCATACGGCAGGAGTCATTGGTTCAAATCCAATAGTAGGTATAACTTATTAGACACCATGATCAATGGTGTCTAATAAGTTTTTGTAACCAGCTTTTTTTATTTTATTGTTTTTCTCGCTTTTCGATCCTATTTTTTTTATACATTCTTTTTTTTTTTTTACACGTCAGCTAGTTACCAAATCAAATCGTATTGAGAGCCTCGACTCGTGTCCGAGCTCGTCTGAGAGCTAGATTAGCCTCAATTGTCTGTCTCTTACCTTCAGCTTTTCTCAAGTTAGCTTCTGCTATTTCAAGAGTTTGCTGAGCTTCTTGTGGATCAATGTCACTATTCTTCTCTGCATCATTTACTAAAATAGTGATTTCATTATTGCCTATTCTAGCAAAACCGCCCATCAGAGCCATCGTTAACCATTGGTTAGTAAGGCGTATTTTCAAAATACCTATATCAACAGCTGTGGCAATCGGCGCGTGGTTCGGTAATACACCAATTTGTCCACTATTAGTAGATAAAATGATTTCTTTTACTTCTGAATCCCAAACAATTCGATTCGGAGTCAGTACACAAAGATTTAAGGTCATTTCTTCAATTTACTCTCCATTTCTAAGTTTGTAGCCTTCGCAGTAGCTTCATCGATGTTACCCACTAAGTAAAAGGCCTGTTCAGGAAGAGAATCAAATTCTCCGGAAAGGATCAATTTAAACCCTCTAATTGTTTCCGCTAGACCAACATATTTTCCCGGAGAACCTGTAAATACTTCTGCTACGAAAAAGGGTTGTGATAAGAAACGCTCAATTTTTCGTGCTCTTGCTACGGTTAAGCGATCCTCTTCGGATAATTCGTCCAACCCCAGGATAGCTATAATGTCCTGAAGCTCCTTGTAACGTTGTAAAGTTTGCTTTACTTGTTGCGCAGTTTCATAATGTTCCTCGCCAACGATTCGAGGTTGTAGCATAGTTGACGTTGAATCTAAAGGATCTACCGCTGGATAGATACCTTTGGCAGCTAATCCTCTTGATAGTACGGTAGTCGCATCTAAATGTGCAAATGTGGTGGCAGGAGCGGGGTCAGTCAAATCATCTGCAGGTACATAAACTGCTTGAATAGAGGTTATGGACCCCTTTTTTGTAGAAGTAATTCTTTCTTGTAAAGTACCCATTTCGGTACTAAGGGTGGGTTGATAACCCACAGCAGAAGGCATTCTACCCAATAAGGCGGATACCTCGGATCCTGCTTGTACGAAACGGAAGATATTGTCGATAAATAGAAGTACGTCTTGCTCATTAACATCTCGGAAATATTCTGCCATAGTTAAGGCAGTCAGACCAACTCTCATACGAGCTCCTGGTGGTTCATTCATCTGACCATAGACTAGGGCCACTTTGGATTCCGCAAGATTTTGTTCATTAATGACTCCAGATTCTTTCATTTCCATGTAAAGATCATTTCCTTCACGAGTCCGTTCGCCTACTCCACCAAATACGGATACACCACCATGAGCTTTAGCAATGTTGTTGATCAATTCCATAATTAGTACTGTTTTACCCACGCCAGCCCCACCGAATAGTCCAATTTTTCCCCCACGACGATAAGGGGCCAAAAGATCTACTACTTTAATTCCTGTTTCAAAAATTGATAATTTTGTATCTAATTGTATAAAAGCAGGCGCGGATTTATGGATAGGAGATGTTGTGCGAGTATCGACAGGACCTAAATTATCAACGGGTTCCCCAAGCACGTTGAAAATTCGTCCTAGAGTCGCTCCGCCGACTGGAACACTTAGAGGATTTCCCATATCAACCACGTCCATTCCTCTCTTTAAACCCTCTGTCGCACTCATAGCTACAGCTCTAACTCGATTATTTCCTAATAATTGCTGTACTTCACAAGTCACATTAATTTCTTGACCAAGAGTATCTCGACCCTTAACCACCAGAGCATTGTAAATATTAGGCATTTTGCCCGGGGGAAAGGCTACATCCAGTACCGGACCAATGATTTGAGCGATACGTCCCAGGTTTTTTTTTTCACGTATCGAAACCTCTGGATCCGAAGTAGTAGGATTTGTTCTCATAATAAAAAAATATGTTAAATTTTGTTGCGAAATTTTTCGAATAAAGAAAAAATCTTCGATAGCAAATTCATCGGTTAATTCAATAAAAAATGGGAGTAAGCGCTCGATTTCGTTGGTACCACCCAAGCGGATGTGGAATTCAATTTTTTACTTATTCAATGAAGGAATAGTAATTTTCAAGCTCAACTAACTGAAACCTAGTTTAAAAAAAAAAAATATATGAATAAAAAATTTTTTTGCGGAAAGTCTTTGATTTATTTATCATAATCATAATAGAATAGGCAAGCCTTTGTTTTCTCTTTTATCTAGCGAATTCTAAACGGAACTTTAGTTATGATTCATTATTTCGATCTCATTAGCCTTTTTTTTCGTATTTTCATTTTAGCATATCCGGTTATGCGTCCCATTTATTCATCCCTTTAGCAACCCCCCCCCTCTTGTTTTTCATTTTCATGGATGAATTCCGCATATTGTCATATCTAGGATTTACATATACAACATATATTACTGTCAAGAGTGATTTTATTAATATTTTAATATTAAATATTTGGATTTATAAAAAGTCAAAGATTCAAAACTTGAAAAAGAAGTATTAGGTTGCGCTATACATATGAAAGAATATACAATAATGATGTATTTGGCGAATCAAATATCATGGTCTAATAAAGAATCATTCTGATTAGTTGATAATTTTGTGAAAGATTCCTGTGAAAAAGGTTAATTAAATCTATTCCTAATTTATGTC